GGATATCATTTGAAAATGAGTAGTTCAGATAGAATCGAACTTTCGATCGATCCGGGTACTTGGGAGCCTATGGATGAAGACATGGTCTCTCTGGATCCCATTGAATTTCATTCGGAGGAGGAGCCTTATAAAAATCGTATCGATTCTTATCAAAGAAAGACAGGATTAACCGAGGCTGTTCAAACAGGCATAGGGCAACTAGACGGTATTAACGTAGCAATTGCGGTTATGGATTTTCAGTTTATGGGGGGTAGTATGGGATCCGTAGTCGGGGAGAAAATTACCCGTTTGATTGAATACGCTACTAAAGACTTTCTACCTCTTATTATAGTGTGTGCTTCCGGAGGGGCACGCATGCAAGAAGGAAGTTTGAGCTTGATGCAAATGGCTAAAATCTCTTCTGCTTTATATGATTATCAATCAAATAAAAAGTTATTCTATGTACCAATCCTTACATCTCCTACTACCGGTGGGGTGACAGCTAGTTTTGGTATGTTGGGGGATATTATTATTGCTGAACCCAATGCCTACATTGCCTTTGCGGGTAAAAGAGTAATTGAACAAACATTGAATAAAACAGTACCCGACGGTTCACAAGCGGCTGAGTATTTATTCCAGAAGGGCTTATTCGATCTAATCGTACCACGTAATCCTTTAAAAAGCGTTCTGAGTGAGTTATTTCAACTCCACACTTTCTTTCCTTTGAATCAAAATTAAAACATTAAGTTCAATTATTTTGAGCAAACAAGTAATTAGTTTATCGGAATCCAAGTCAAAATTAGACGAATGGGGTTTTCTTTGTTGACATAAGATCTAATTAAAGTCACAGAAAATCGAAAACCCGCCCCCTTTTCTATATTCCTGATTATTGATCAAGAAACCTCTATTAACAAGATAAAAGATGAAATTCTTATTTTCGTAAAATAAAACTAGGCAAATAAAAAAAAGATCTTCTTCTCGTCATATATAATGAAAATCTAGAAAATATAGAATTTTTTATCTTTCTATATCTTACGATAATCCTATTTTGAATAAGAATCCCTGCTGGATGGGATTCTAACAAACTCTTCAATATAAATATAAATAGAATCTAAATAAGTAGAATAGAATTCATTTTTAAGAAACTTTTTGCTTAATAAATGAAATTCGAAGACAAGAGCAAAAAATGAAGAAAATAATATCTCATCCATATCCTTTCAAATCCTTCATGTAGAAAGATAAAAAACTACATTATATACTCACTTAGATAGATACTTATATCTATAGATATTAAGTAATAATCATTCCAATTTAGAATTATCAAATTATAATAAGTAAGATATCCTTATATATAATAAGATATATAATAAGATATCTTTCTATTATCAATAATAAATATAAAACCTAAAAAATAATAACAGGTACAAATAGTAAATCGAGGTACCCATTCTATGACAACTCTTAACTTTCCCTCTGTTTTGGTCCCTTTAGTAGGCCTAGTATTTCCGGCAATCGCAATGGCTTCTTTATTTCTTCATGTTCAAAAAAACAAGATTGTTTAGAGCCGATGGCACAAAATCTCATTTATATATATATATATATATTTTTTTTTTTTTTTTTTTTTCAAATTGACGTTTGTATCATAACACAGATATCCATTTAGCAAAATATGGTATAAGCGGCTTCCGCCGAAAAATGATTATGTCTCCAGAAAATGCTATGTTCTAGCTATTTTCAAATAGACCCGAATCGGCGGATGGATGAACTGTAACGTTGGTCTATCTATATGTATGTGGCTATCTTTAGTGAGATCATACGAAGGGTATGTTATTAGTTTAGATCTAACCAATTTAATGAATTACTCCTAAAGGTTCACATCAAACTAGTGCTAGTTGATGCGAGTTACTTCGGAAACAAACAGACTAAAGTCAAATTCATTTGGGGTATTCTCTCAATTCCAAAAAAAGCAACGGGATCAAGTATGAGTTGTCGATCAGAACATATATGGATAGAACCTATAAAGGGGGCTCGAAAAACAAGTAATTTCTGCTGGGCTATTATCCTTTTTTTAGGTTCATTAGGATTCTTGTTGGTTGGAACCTCGAGTTATCTTGGTAGAAATTTGATATCTTTATTTCCGTCTCAGCAAATAGTTTTTTTTCCACAAGGAATTGTGATGTCTTTCTATGGGATCGCGGGTCTTTTTATTAGCTCCTATTTGTGGTGCACAATTTCGTGGAATGTAGGTAGTGGTTATGATCGATTTGATGTAAAAGACGGAATAGTGTGTATCTTTCGTTGGGGATTTCCTGGAAAAAATCGTCGGGTCTTCCTCCGATTTCTTATAAAAGATATTCAATCCGTCAGAATAGAAGTTAAAGAGGGTATTTATGCTCGGCGTGTCCTTTATATGGATATACGAGGCCAGGGAGCCATTCCATTGACTCGTACTGATGAGAATTTTACTCCACGGGAAATGGAACAAAAAGCTGCTGAATTGGCCTATTTCTTGCGTGTACCAATTGAAGTATTTTAAGAAATGAGCCGATAAATGAATGCTTTCTCAGCAGGCGGGCAAAAACGCAAGAATCCTCTTTTTCTAGAACATAACTTAATTGAGGTTTCTTCAGAACATTCATTCGAGTCAAAGCAGACATATATGGAACAAGTATAACTATAAAAAAACTCTTTTGGGGATCTTTTATATGTATCGAAATATATACAACTCAATTCAATAAAAAAATAATAAACAAATCGAAATATCTCATAATCAACCATTTCGAAATAAGGAAATCCCCCTTTTTACTTGTTGGAATTGAGATTTTCGATTCAGATAGATCATATCTTGTCATTTTTTCGACGCTTCTTTTTGTGCTCCTTAATGACCAAAAAATTGGATCTCTTATAATGATAACTAGCCAATTTCTGTCGTTTTTGGCCACTCGTTTTTCTGTCGTTTTCTGCCACTCATTTTTCACAATATTCTTCAGAAAATTCCCTCAATTATTCTATCCCTGACTACTCATAGTCAGTTAAATTTTTTCGAAATATTAGAGATTTTTATATAATGATAGAAAAGGAGTTCTTTTGTATCAAAATCTGAATAATATTCATATTCATTATTTAAATTTTCGGGGCATTCATCGAAAGGAGATATGTACTTCGAATTTGACTATAAGGGAAACAAGATTTTTTGATTATTTATTCATTCGAATTTTTCGTCTATTTCTGTATTTTTTTCTAGATTCAAGGTCTAACCACAAAATCACAAATCAAAAAAGTGAATAGATTCATAGGTTCGATAACTTGTAATAGAATTGATGCGTGAGAGAAATATTAGATTACATAGAGTTGACGAATGAGATGGGTTCATTAACAATTCACAGATGAAAAAATGGCAAAAAAGAAAGCATTCACTCCTCTTTTATATCTTGCATCTATAGTATTTTTGCCCTGGTGGATTTCTCTCTTATTTCAAAAAAGTCTGGAATCGTGGGTTACTAATTGGTGGAATACTAGGCAATTCGAAACTTTTTTGAATGATATTGAAGAAAAGAGTATTCTAGAAAAATTCATAGAATTAGAGGAACTCCTCTTCTTAGAGGAAATGATCAAGGAATACTCGGAGACACATCTACAAAACCTTCGTATAGGAATTCACAAAGAAACAATCCAATTAATCAAGATACACAACGAGGGTCGTATTCATACGATTTTGCACTTCTCGACAAATATAATCTGTTTCATTATTCTAAGCGGTTATTCTATTTTGGGTAATAAAGAACTTGTTATTCTTAACTCTTGGGCTCAGGAATTCCTATATAACTTAAGTGACACAATAAAAGCTTTTTCTCTTCTTTTATTAACTGATTTATGTATCGGATTTCATTCGCCCCATGGTTGGGAATTGATGATTGGCTTTGTCTACAAGGATTTTGGATTTGTTCATAATGATCAAATAATATCTGGCCTTGTTTCCACTTTTCCAGTGATTCTAGATACAATTTTAAAATATTGGATTTTCCGTTATTTAAATCGCGTATCTCCGTCACTTGTAGTGATTTATCATTCAATGAATGACTGAAAAATGATCTACCTAATCCAATTATAATGTTTCTTACTTTGCAGTTGAACATAAGCAAAACATTGAACTTTATATTTATACCCATCCCGGAGATTCATCCTATATTCCTATATATTAATCGAGTCAAATTATTCCAGTAAATAACAGAATCGTGGATAGGAAACTCCATTAGTGACCTACCCCAATTTATTGTAGAAATTTTCGGGATCAATGATTGGACCATGCAAACTAGAAAGACTTTTTCTTGGATAAAGGAACAGATTACTCGATCTATTTCCGTATCGCTCATGATATATATAATAACTCGTACATCCATTTCAAATGCATATCCCATTTTTGCACAGCAGGGTTATGAAAATCCACGAGAAGCGACTGGGCGTATTGTATGCGCCAATTGCCATTTAGCTAATAAACCAGTGGATATTGAGGTTCCGCAAGCGGTACTTCCCGATACTGTATTTGAAGCAGTTGTTCGAATTCCTTATGATACGCAACTGAAACAAGTTCTTGCTAATGGTAAAAAAGGGGGTTTGAATGTGGGGGCTGTTCTTATTTTACCAGAGGGTTTTGAATTAGCCCCTACTGATCGTATTTCGCCCGAGATAAAAGAAAAGATGGGTAATCTGTCTTTTCAGAGCTATCGCCCCAATCAAAAAAATATTCTTGTCATAGGCCCTGTTCCTGGTCAGAAATATAGTGAAATCACCTTTCCTATTCTTTCCCCGGACCCCGCTACTAAGAAAGACATTCACTTCTTAAAATATCCTATATACGTAGGTGGAAACAGGGGAAGGGGCCAGATTTATCCTGACGGGAGCAAAAGTAACAATACAGTTTATAATGCTACAGCATCAGGTATAGTAAGCAAAATCCTACGAAAAGAAAAGGGGGGATACGAAATAACCATAGCGGATGCATCGGATGGACGTCAAGTGGT